CATTAAATTATTTATTTCTCTTGAAATCATTTCAATGTTTTGTTTATTTTTACACACGCCTTTTTTTAGGGGGCCTACAGCCATTATGTGGCATAGGGGTTACATCCCGTATGAAACTTAATATTACACCACTTCTACGAATAGCCCTTAATGCTGCATCTCGTCCGAGACCGGGGCCTTTTATCATGACTTCGGCTCGTTGCATACCTTGATCCACTACCGTCCGAATAGCATTTCCTGCTGCGGTTTGTGCCGCAAAGGGTGTCCCTCTTCTTGTACCCTTGAATCCACAAGTACCGGCGGAGGACCAAGAAATTACCCGGCCTCGTACATCTGTAACAGTCACAATGGTATTGTTGAAACTTGCTTGAACATGAATAACCCCTTTTGGTATTCTACGCGCACTCTTACGTAAACCAATACGCCCATTCCTACGTGAACCGATTCTGGGTGCGGGTTTTGCCATATTTTATCGTCTCATAAATATAAGTCAGAGGTATATGGATATATCCATTTCATGCCAAAACGGATCTTTTCCGCTTTTTTTACTTGTATATTGGGTCCCTTAGGGAGTCTCTTTTATTTTATAAAGATTATCCTTGTCTTTGTTTATGTCTCGGGTTGGAACAAATTACTATAATTCGTCCCCGTCTACGGATCAGTCTACATTTTTCACAAATTTTACGAATGGAGGCCCTTATTTTCATATTTGTCATTCCTTAACTTAATTTCAAATTTACTTATTTGAAGAAAATTAGTTTCTGGAAATTTGAAACTTTCGAATTGTATCCCTCCGAAAGGAATATTGAAGTTGAAAAAAAAACCACCTAATCGTTTGAATCCTTGTTTCCGTTGGTATACGTATAAAACTACGTTGAATCCTTCCTGAACCATAACCTAGAATCCGATCTTCATTATCTAAATGAATCCGAAGCATACCATTCGGAAGTGATTCAGGAATTAAACTTTCATGAATCCAGTTTTATTTTTTCATTCGCGGTAAAACCTCCTTGAAGTATCAACTAATGTAAGAGGAGAGTGAGAATAGAAACCCGTTCTTTATCTTTTTTTTTTCACAAATAGTAAAGTTCCATATCTTAATTTGGATATAAGAAAGCTTACCATATATAACACAAAATTTCTCCGCCGATTCCTTCTAGTCGGGCCTCTCGGTCCGTCATTATACCCCGAGAGGTAGAAAGAATTACAATCCCCATCCCACCTAAAATTCTAGGAATTCGTTGATAACTAGAATAGATTCGTAGACCGGGTCGACTGATCCGTTTTAAATTTAAAACTGTTTTACATGGACCTTTCCTATTCCTTCTATGCCGTAGGGTTAAAACCAAAAAATATTTGTTGTTTTCCTGATGTTTCCTCACATTTTCAATAAAACCTTCTCTTAACAGTATTTTAACAAGGTTTTCGGTGATGTTAGTAGATGGTATTCGAACTGTTCCTTTTCTATTCATGTCAGCATTGCGTATAGAAGTTATTATATCAGCAATAGTGTCTTTACCCATGATAAATTAAAATTATTGTTACCCCCGAACTTTGATATAATCAACATGCTTTTTTCTTTCTATTTTATGAATTGTTAAAGATATATGCGTGAGACAAATTTACTAATTAATCTAGTTTACTCTATTCATATTTCATTCAAATGCTATAATAGCATTAGAGTCTCCGTTTTATTAGACTTTTTATTAGACTTATAATACTTCAGGTGCTAATGAAACTATTTTAGTGAAATTTAACTGTCTCAATTCCCGTGCGATCGCACCAAAAATTCTAGTTCCTTTGGGATTTCCTTCTTGATCAATAACAACCGCAGCATTGTCATCATATCGTAGTATCATACCGTTGTCACGTTTGAGTTCTTTACAAGTACGTACAATTACAGCTCTGATCACTTCGGATTTTTCTAGAGGTGTATTTGGTATTGCTTCCTTGATTACAGCAACAATAACGTCACCAATATGAGCATATCGTCGATTACTAGCTCCTATGATTCGAATACACATTAATTGTCGGGCCCCGCTGTTATCCGCTACATTTAAGTGGGTTTGAGGTTGAATCATATCATTTTTTTTTTTTTTTTTATTTGCTCTTTCACTGCGAAGGGGCTAAGTAAAAAAAGAAATATTGTTTGTCCAAAACAAAAAAAAAAGAAACCTATAATTTTGTTTTTTTTTTTCATTCAAAAGATTTCTTTTCTTTGGTTATACATTCTTATCCCGAAATAATGAATTGCGTTCGTATAGGCATTTTGGATGCCGCTATTGAAATAGCCTTTCTGGCTACATTTTCTGCTACTCCACCCATTTCATAAAGTATTCTACCCGGTTTAACGATAGCTACCCAATATTCGGGAGATCCTTTACCGGAACCCATACGCGTTTCCGCGGGTCTTACTGTAACAGGTTTGTCTGGAAATATACGTACCCATATTTTTCCGCCGCGGCGTACGTTTCGTGTCATTGCTCGCCGCCCTGCTTCTATTTGTCTAGACGTGATCCACGCGGGTTCAAGTGCCTGAAGAGCATATCTACCAAAGCAAATACGATTACCTCGATAAGATATTCCTTTCATTCTTCCTCTATGTTGTTTACGGAATCTGGCTCTTTTGGGGTTATAGTTGATGGTTCTTTTTCAATTTCAATTCCATCTCTACTACAGAACCGGACATGAGAGTTTCTTCTCATCCAGCTCCTCGCGAATGAAAAATAACAATTATAACATGGTATACATGTATTTAATGAATAATATACTGAATCGTGGGAGTCTTTGAGATTTTATCTAATATCTAATCTATTAGAAATTTGTATATCTTGTTTTGATAGTTTATATAAAAAAAACTAAACATGTGTTCAATTTCTATTTATTTATAGTTATAGATAATTATTTTATAGATTAGTTAGAGATAATAGATAATAATAATAGAATTTCGTTTTATTATAATATAACGAGTATTTATTTTGTTTTGTCTTTTTTATTATCATATTATATTGGATCTATCAAAATTTAGAAATCCAATAAAATAAAAACTTTCGCGGGCGAATATTTACTCTTTACATATCTATTTCAGTTGTAGGGTTATCCTATGACATGGCCTCTCAGAATAAAAGTGGATTGGTCCCGGGTTCGTTTCGCCATCCTACCCAATGAATTATTAGGATTCGTTTTCAATAGAATCTTCTGCATCCACGGGTTCCGTCGTTCCCATCGCTTCGCGATTAATGGTTAGGCCTGAATTCTACAGCGGAGCTCCTAATGAAAATGAAATGTGTTATTGAGTCAATTTTCTCAGTCTTTGTGGACCCAGGGCTCTTTACTTTTTTTGTTCTATGAACAAATTCAGCGAATTATAGATCAATCAAATTAGTATTGATGCTTTATTACGCTATCCTTTATAAGATCGCTCAGAGACCTTACATATTGGAATCATATAGCATTAGTATTCTTTTTCTCTCTTTCTCTCACCCTTCCATTTATCTGCATTCTTTTTGTTATTGCTTCACAACTTAAAATCAGATTGGTTTTTCTTTTTTTTGCTTGTTTATGCAAACAAAAATTCAGTTGCTACAATGATATGATCAATATATCATATCGTGACTAGTTCTTTAGATCCAGATAATATGAAGCGGTGAGTTGGTTATTAGTTCGATAGTTATTAATTCATACTATGGGACAGTCCGTTTTTTTGACTACTAACCCTACAAAAACCAACGAGTCACACACTAAGCATAGCAATTATATCAATATAAAAAAATGAATTGAATTTTTATTCAACCTTATAGAATTGCCCATTTTTTTGATTTAACAGAAAAAGAATGAAAGAGTTTGTCATTTTTTGCTTTTTTATTTCCGATAGAACGTAAAGACAGGTCAAATAAAGGCTTAGGCTTCCTCGTCTACAAATATCCAAATTTTGATGCCTAATACCCCATAGATAGTTCCAACTGCATAGGAACAATAATCAATTTTAGCTCGAATGGTTTGTAGAGGAACTCTACCCTCTCTGATCCATTCGACACGCGCAATCTCTTTTCCGTCGATACGTCCTGCAATTTGTACTTGAATTCCTTTTGTACCTGCTTGTTCAGTTAATTCAATAGCCTTTTTCATTGCTTTTCGAAATGAAACCCTATTCTTTAATTGTCCGGCTATAAATTCGGCGAGAATATTAGGGTGTCCATAAGGGTTTGTAATTCTTGTAAGAGCAATGTTGAGTTTTCGGTTTACACAATTAATTTCTTTTTGTACATCTATCTGCAATTCTTCGATTCTTCGAGGCCCACCTTTACCTTCTAGTAATAATTTTGGGAATCCCATATAGATTATGACCTGAATCAAATCGATTCTTTTTTGAATCTTTATGCATGCAATTCCCTCAACACCAGAGGATATTTGAATATTTTTTTGTACATAATTCTTGATCCAATCTCGGATTTTTTGATCTTCTTGTAGCCCTTCGGAATAATTTTGTGGTTGTGCAAACCAAAGAGAATGATGACCTTGGGTTGCACCAAGTCTGAAACCAAGTGGATTTATTTTTTGTCCCATAATCTCCCAATACTATATATATCATGACACGTCATATCCGTGTACTTACTTATTTTTATTTCTCCATACGTTGCCTTTGAAGTATAATATGGCGTATTTGGCTCCTTTATACTTCCTTTTTTATACTTCCTTTACAGATATATCTTTTAATCCAATAGTTATATGAAAAGCGGGTCTTTTTATCGGATAACTACGCCCTCGAGCTCGAGGTTTTAATTTTTTCACAGTAGTACCCCTTCACGACTTCCGCTTTGCTAATGATTAAACTTGCTTCGTTTAAACCGACATTGTGAATAGCATTTGTTGCTGCAGAATAAACCAATTTAAAAATTGGATAACCCACTCGATAAGGCATAAGTTCGAGTCTCATACGTCTTTCTTCGTATAAACGTCCACAAATCTGATCAATTTCAATTACTCTTTCTGCTTTATTA